GCTGGCGTAGCTTAAGCAAAGTATAACACTGAAAATGTTAAGATGAGCCCTAGAAAGGCTCCGCGAGCACAAAGGCTTGGTCCTGACTTTACTATTAGCTACAGCCCAAATTATACATGCAAGTATCCGCACCCCTGTGAGAATGCCCTCAATCCCCTGCCCGGGGACGAGGGGCCGGTATCAGGCACACCCAAATTGCCCAAGACGCCTTGCCATGCCACACCCCCAAGGGACTTCAGCAGTAATAAACATTAAGCCATAAGTGAAAACTTGACTTAGTTAGGGTTATTAGGGTCGGTAAAATTCGTGCCAGCCACCGCGGTTATACGAAAGACCCCAGTTAATAGCTCCGGCGTAAAGGGTGGTTAAGGAAGATAAGCAATAAAGCCAAAGCCCTTCTAGGCCGTTATACGCACTCCGAAGGCGCGAGACCCACACACGAAAGTAGCTTTAAACCCCTCCTGACTCCACGAAAGCTAAGAAACAAACTGGGATTAGATACCCCACTATGCTTAGCCTTAAACCTAGACATTATTTTACACACATGTCCGCCAGGGCACTACGAGCACAGCTTAAAACCCAAAGGACTTGGCGGTGTCTCAGACCCACCTAGAGGAGCCTGTTCTAGAACCGATAACCCCCGTTAAACCTCACCACTCCTTGTTTTCTCCGCCTATATACCGCCGTCGTCAGCTTACCCTGTGAAGGCCCAACAGTAAGCAAAATGGGTGCGCCCAAAAACGTCAGGTCGAGGTGTAGCGTATGAAGTGGGAAGAAATGGGCTACATTTTCTAAATACAGAACATTACGAACAGTGCCTTGAAAACAGGCGCTAGAAGGTGGATTTAGTAGTAAAAAACAAATAGAGAGTCCTTTTGAATTAGGCTCTGAGACGCGCACACACCGCCCGTCACTCTCCCCCTCTTTAACCTAAACACACACATTATATATAATTTGACCGCTTAACCCCCGGGGAGGCAAGTCGTAACATGGTAAGTGTACCGGAAGGTGCACTTGGAATAATCAGGACGTGGCTGAAATAGTTAAGCATCTCACTTACACCGAGAAGACACCCATGCAAATTGGGTCGCCCTGAGCTAAACAGCTAGCTTAACCACCTAAACAACTAAAACAACATTAAACCATTTAACAAAACCACAACACATAAAATAAAACATTCTACCGCCCAAGTATGTGAGACAAAAAAGGCAAGCCTAAGCTACAAAAATAGTACCGCAAGGGAACGCTGAAAGAGAAATGAAACAAATCATTAAAGCACTACAAAGCAAAGACTAACCCTTGTACCTTTTGCATCATGATTTAGCTAGTCATATCTGAGCAAAGAGTACTTTAGTTCAAAGCCCCGAAACTAAGTGAGCTACCCCGAGACAGCCTATTAATTAGGGCAAACCCGTCTCTGTGGCAAAAGAGTGGGAAGAGCTCCGGGTAGAGGTGACAGACCTACCGAACTTAGTTATAGCTGGTTGCCTAAGAAATGGATATTAGTTCAGCCTCGCACTCCTTAGCCCACAAACATCTAAATACCACGGGCCAAAGAAATACACGAGAGTTAGTCAGAGGGGGTACAGCCCCTCTGAAACAGGATACAACCTCACACAGGAGGTTAAAGATTATATTAAAAAAGATACACCGCTTTAGTGGGCCTAAAAGCAGCCACCTAAACAGATAGCGTTAAAGCTCCAGCGGACTATAAATCAATTATTCAAATAATTAATCTTATACCCCTAATAATATTAGGCTATTCCATGCCCCCATGGAAGAAATACTGCTAAAATGAGTAATAAGAAGGCACCCCCTTCTCCCAGGCCCAAGTGTATGCTAGATCGGACCCCCCACTAGTAATTATCGAACCCAACCAAAGAGGGCAATGCGATTATACCATACACCAAGAAAAAATCGCATAACCAAATCGTTAAACCCACACTGGAAGGCCCAACGGAAAGACTAAAAGAAAAGGAAGGAACTCGGCAAACACAAGCCTCGCCTGTTTACCAAAAACATCGCCTCCTGCAAACCCCAACGTATAGGAGGTCTTGCCTGCCCAGTGACAAGTTAAACGGCCGCGGTATTTTGACCGTGCGAAGGTAGCGCAATCACTTGTCTTTTAAATGAAGACCTGTATGAATGGCGAAACGAGGGCTTAACTGTCTCCCCTTTCCAGTCAATGAAATTGATCTGCCCGTGCAGAAGCGGACATATATATACAAGACGAGAAGACCCTTTGGAGCTTAAGATAATGAATCAACTATGTCAAGAGCCTATAACCAGGCCAAACTAAATAATAACTGATCCCTATCTTCAGTTGGGGCGACTACGGGAGAAAATAAAGCTCCCACGAGGACTGGGACACTAAACCTAGAACCAAGAAAGGCACTTCTAAGTAACAGAACATCTGACCTTTTAAGATCCGGCCACCAGCCGACCAACGAACCAAGTTACCCTAGGGATAACAGCGCAATCCCCTTTCAGAGTCCATATCGACAAGGGGGTTTACGACCTCGATGTTGGATCAGGACATCCTAATGGTGCAGCCGCTATTAAGGGTTCGTTTGTTCAACGATTAAAGTCCTACGTGATCTGAGTTCAGACCGGAGCAATCCAGGTCAGTTTCTATCTGTAACGCCACTCTTCCCAGTACGAAAGGACCGGAAAAGAGGGGCCCATGTTACAAATATGCCCCACCCCAACTTAATGAAATCAACTAAACTAAACAAAGGGAAAACATAACCCACCGATTTAAATAAGATTTTTAAGATGGCAGAGCCCGGCAATTGCAAAAGGCCTAAGCCCTTTCCCTCGGAGGTTCAAATCCTCCTCTTAAATATGTTAATCCTACTAGTTACACACGTAATTAATCCATTAGCCTATATTGTGCCCGTGCTACTAGCAGTAGCCTTCCTAACACTAATTGAACGAAAAGTACTAGGGTATATACAACTACGCAAAGGACCAAACGTGGTCGGCCCCTATGGGCTTCTACAACCCATCGCCGACGGAGTCAAACTATTTATTAAAGAACCAATCCGACCCTCCACCTCCTCTCCATTTTTATTCTTAGCCACCCCCATACTAGCCCTAGCCCTAGCTATAATGCTATGAGCCCCAATACCTATCCCCCACCCCGTAACAGACCTAAACCTAGGCATACTATTTATCCTCGCCCTGTCCAGCTTGGCCGTCTACTCCATCCTAGGCTCAGGATGGGCTTCCAATTCAAAATACGCCCTAATTGGGGCCTTACGAGCAGTTGCCCAAACAATCTCATATGAGGTAAGCCTAGGCCTAATCCTATTATCCACCATTATTTTTACAGGAGGCTTTACCCTACAAATGTTTAATGTCACCCAAGAAACAATCTGGCTCCTCCTCCCAGCCTGGCCCCTGGCTGCCATGTGATACATCTCTACCCTAGCAGAGACAAATCGGGCCCCCTTCGACCTAACAGAAGGAGAATCAGAACTAGTATCCGGATTTAACGTAGAATATGCCGGAGGCCCATTCGCACTATTCTTTCTAGCAGAGTATGCAAACATCCTCTTAATAAATACCCTATCCACCATCCTATTCCTAGGCACAACACACTCCCCAACAATACCAGAACTCGCCTCAATTAGTATCATAACAAAAGCTGCACTACTATCAATAATTTTCCTATGGGTACGTGCCTCCTACCCACGCTTTCGATATGATCAACTCATACACTTAGTATGAAAAAACTTTTTACCAATGACCCTAGCCCTAATTCTATGACATGCCGCACTACCAATTGCATTCACCGGGCTACCGCCACAGCTATAAAGGAGCTGTGCCTGAATGCCCAAGGACCACTTTGATAGAGTGTCTTACGGAGGCTAAAATCCTCCCAGCTCCTTAGAAAGAAGGGACTCGAACCCATATCATAGAGATCAAAACTCTAAGTGTTTCCACTACACCACTTCCTAGTAAGATCAGCTAAACTAAGCTTTTGGGCCCATACCCCAGAAATGTAGGTTAAAATCCTTCTCTTACCAATGAACCCTCACATCACCACAATTCTACTCTCCAGCCTAGGACTAGGCACAACCCTAACATTTATAAGCTCCCACTGACTACTAGCCTGAATAGGCCTAGAGATTAATACCCTAGCAATTCTGCCACTTATGGCACAATACCACCACCCACGCGCAGTAGAAGCCACCACAAAATATTTTCTAGCCCAAGCCACCGCAGCAGCAACTATCTTATTTGCCAGCACTATTAATGCCTGAATGACAGGAGAATGAAACATCTGCTGCTTAACCCATCCAGTCGCCGCAACCCTCACAATCATGGCCCTAGCATTAAAAATTGGACTAGCTCCAATACATTTCTGAATGCCCCCCGTCATGCAAGGACTAGACCTGCCAACAGGACTAATTATAGCAACCTGACAAAAACTAGCACCTCTTGCACTAATCGTTCAAATAGCCCCCTCCGTCAGCCCACAGCTAATTACTGCGCTAGGGCTTATATCCATCTTTATCGGCGGATGAGGAGGACTTAACCAAACCCAACTACGTAAAATCCTAGCTTACTCATCAATTGCCCACTTAGGCTGAATAATTATTATTATACAATTTAAGCCCCCACTAACAATCCTAACCTTAATTACCTACATCCTCATAACCTCAGCAATCTTTTTAACCTTCAAATCAATAGCTACAACAAAAATTAATACACTAGCCACAAGCTGACCAAAAGCCCCCACTCTTGCAATCCTAGCAGCCCTCGCCCTACTGTCTCTAGGGGGCCTCCCCCCTTTTACAGGCTTCATACCAAAATGGCTAATTTTACAAGAACTCGCCACACAACAACTACCCCTCACCGCAACCATTGCAGCCCTTAGCGCACTACTAAGCCTATACTTTTATTTACGACTATGCTACTCTATGGCCCTAACAATTTCACCAAACACAAATAACGCTTCAACCCCGTGACGTCTACAAAATACACAAAATACACTACCCCTAGCCACCTTTACGGCACTAACACTACTTCTACTTCCCCTGACCCCGCTAGCCCAAGCACTAGTTAACTAGAGATTTAGGATTCAATCAGACCAAAAGCCTTCAAAGCTTTAAGCAGGAGTGAAAAACTCCTAACCTCTGTATAAAACTTGCAGGACTCTATCCCACATCTTCTGAATGCAACCCAGACACTTTAATTAAGCTAAAGCCTTACTAGATGAGAAGGCCTCGATCCTACAAACTCCTAGTTAACAGCTAGGCGCTCAAACCAACGAGCATTCACCTACTTTCCCCGCCTTGAGGCGTATGGCGGGGAAAGCCCCGGCAGGGGTTAACCTGCTTCTTGGGATTTGCAATCCAACATGTTATACACCACAAGGCTTATGATAAGAAAAGGACTTAAACCTCTATCCATGGAGCTACAATCCACCGCCTAACCTTCGGCCATCCTACCTGTGACAATCACACGATGATTCTTCTCAACCAACCACAAAGACATTGGCACCCTTTACCTAGTATTTGGTGCCTGGGCCGGAATAGTTGGCACAGCCCTCAGTCTACTAATTCGAGCAGAGCTGGCCCAACCTGGCGCCCTTCTAGGCGACGACCAAATTTATAATGTAATTGTTACTGCCCACGCCTTCGTAATAATCTTCTTTATAGTAATACCAATCATGATTGGCGGCTTCGGAAACTGACTAGTACCTCTTATAATCGGGGCCCCTGACATAGCATTCCCTCGGATGAATAACATAAGCTTCTGACTCTTGCCCCCCTCCTTCCTTCTCCTATTAGCATCCTCCGCCGTCGAAGCGGGGGCAGGCACAGGGTGAACTGTGTATCCCCCCCTTGCAGGAAATCTCGCACATGCTGGAGCCTCTGTAGACTTAACAATTTTCTCACTGCACCTCGCAGGGGTGTCCTCTATTTTGGGGGCAATTAACTTCATCACAACAATCATTAATATAAAACCCCCAGCCATTTCACAATACCAAACACCCCTATTTGTGTGAGCCGTACTAATTACGGCCGTCCTGCTACTACTATCCTTGCCCGTACTAGCTGCCGGTATCACAATACTTCTAACAGACCGGAACCTAAACACCACATTCTTTGACCCAGCAGGCGGGGGAGACCCAATCCTTTACCAACACCTTTTCTGATTCTTTGGTCACCCAGAAGTTTATATTCTTATTTTGCCAGGATTCGGCATGATTTCTCACATCGTAGCCTACTACGCCGGCAAAAAAGAACCCTTCGGCTATATAGGCATAGTGTGGGCAATAATGGCTATCGGCCTCCTAGGCTTTATTGTATGAGCACACCACATATTCACAGTAGGAATAGATGTAGACACTCGAGCATACTTCACATCTGCAACAATAATCATCGCAATCCCGACAGGAGTTAAAGTCTTTAGCTGACTGGCCACCCTCCATGGCGGCTCCATTAAATGAGAAACACCGATACTATGGGCTCTTGGGTTTATCTTCCTATTTACAGTAGGAGGCCTTACAGGAATTGTCCTAGCCAACTCATCCTTAGATATTGTCTTACATGACACATATTACGTAGTCGCCCACTTCCACTATGTCCTATCAATAGGCGCCGTATTTGCCATTATAGGAGCTTTCGTCCACTGATTCCCCCTATTTACGGGATACACAATACATGACACCTGAACGAAAATTCACTTTGGAACTATATTTGTAGGAGTAAATCTTACCTTTTTCCCACAACATTTTCTTGGCCTAGCTGGAATGCCACGTCGCTACTCAGACTACCCAGACGCCTACTCACTATGAAACATCATTTCATCCATCGGCTCATTAATTTCTCTAGTGGCAGTCGTAATGTTCTTATACATCCTATGAGAGGCCTTCACCGCCAAACGGGAAGTCCTCTCCGTCGAACTAACTGCCACAAACGTAGAATGGCTACACGGATGCCCTCCCCCCTACCACACATTTGAAGAACCAGCATTCGTACAGGTACAGACAAACTAACGAGAAAGGAAGGAATCGAACCCCCATAAACTAGTTTCAAGCCAGCCACATAACCACTCTGTCACTTTCTTCCATAAGATACTAGTAAAATAAAAATTACCCTGCCTTGTCAAGGCAAAATTGCAGGTTGAAAGCCTGCGTATCTTAAGCCTAACGGCTTAATGGCACACCCCTCACAACTAGGATTCCAAGACGCGGCCTCCCCTGTAATAGAAGAACTTCTCCACTTCCATGACCATGCCTTAATGATCGTTTTCCTAATTAGCACTTTAGTCCTATATATTATTGTTGTTATAGTTACCACCAAACTCACTAATAAGTATATTCTAGATTCTCAAGAAATCGAAATCGTATGAACGATCCTCCCCGCAGTAATCCTCATCATAATTGCCCTGCCCTCACTACGAATTCTGTACCTAATAGACGAGGTCAACGACCCGCACCTTACCGTAAAAGCCATGGGACACCAATGATACTGAAGCTATGAGTATACAGACTACGAAAATCTAGCTTTCGACTCATACATGATTCCAACACAAGATTTAGCCCCAGGACAATTCCGCCTCCTAGAAACAGACCATCGAATAGTAGTCCCAATAGAGTCCCCGATCCGAGTCCTAGTCTCAGCCGAAGACGTACTACACTCATGAGCCGTCCCAGCCCTAGGCATTAAATTAGACGCCGTCCCAGGACGACTAAACCAAACATCTTTCATCGCCTCCCGCCCAGGCCTATTCTATGGCCAATGCTCTGAAATTTGTGGGGCCAACCATAGCTTTATACCAATTGTTGTAGAAGCTGTTCCACTAGAACATTTCGAAAACTGATCCTCCCTTATACTTGAAGACGCCTCACTGAGAAGCTAAGCAGGGTTAAGCGTTAGCCTTTTAAGCTAAAAACCGGTGATCCCCAACCACCCCCAGTGATATGCCACAATTAAACCCCGCCCCATGATTTGCAATCCTTGTGTTCTCGTGATTAATCTTCTTAACGGTAGTCCCCAATAAAGTCTTGAACCACACTTTTACAAATGAAGTCACAGCACTTAGCGCTGAAAAACTTAAATCCAACACCTGAAACTGACCATGGTACTAAACCTATTCGATCAATTTATAAGCCCCACGTATCTTGGCATTCCACTGATTGCCCTTGCACTAGCCCTACCCTGAATTCTAATCCCCTCCCCCTCTGCCCGATATCAGAATAACCGACTAATTTCCCTCCAAAGCTGATTCATTAAAACTTTCACACATCAACTATTAATGCCCCTAAATCAAGGCGGGCATAAATGAGCAATAATCTTAGCCTCCCTAATAATCTTTATCCTTACCCTAAATATACTAGGCCTCCTGCCATACACATTCACCCCTACAACACAACTATCTCTAAACATAGCATTAGCCGTCCCACTCTGACTAGCCACTGTCATCATTGGTATACGAAATCAACCAACTGTGGCCTTAGGGCACCTCCTACCGGAAGGCACCCCAATTTTATTGATCCCAGTACTAATTATTATCGAAACAATTAGTCTATTTATTCGCCCCCTAGCCCTAGGAGTTCGACTCACTGCCAACCTAACTGCTGGCCACCTGCTCATCCAACTAATTTCAACTGCAACTATCACCCTGATCCCAATAATGCCCACAGTGGCAGCACTTACCGCAACCCTCTTAGTACTGCTAACTCTGCTAGAAGTTGCAGTAGCCATCATCCAAGCCTACGTATTTGTACTACTATTAAGCCTCTACTTACAAGAAAACGTCTAATGACCCACCAAGCACATGCATATCACATGGTTGACCCAAGCCCATGGCCCCTAACCGGCGCAGTGGCTGCTCTCTTAACAACATCCGGCCTAGCAATCTGATTTCACTTCCACTCAACAATCCTATTAACACTAGGCCTGCTTCTACTCCTACTCACAATATGTCAATGATGACGGGATATTGTACGAGAAGGCACCTTCCAAGGACACCACACACCCCCCGTTCAAAAAGGCCTGCGATACGGAATAATCCTCTTTATTACATCAGAAGTCTTTTTCTTCCTTGGCTTCTTCTGAGCATTCTACCACTCCAGTCTCGCCCCCACCCCAGAACTCGGAGGTTGCTGACCCCCAACAGGAATTACAACCTTAGACCCCTTTGAAGTGCCCCTCCTAAACACCGCCGTCCTACTGGCATCCGGCGTCACAGTAACATGGTCTCACCACAGCCTAATAGAAGGAGAACGTAAACAGGCTATTCAATCCCTCGCCCTAACAATCTTATTAGGGTTCTACTTCACAGCCCTCCAAGCTATAGAGTACTATGAGGCCCCCTTCACTATCGCTGACGGAGTCTACGGCTCCACCTTTTTTGTTGCAACGGGCTTCCACGGCCTTCATGTAATTATTGGTTCAACCTTCCTCGCCGTCTGCCTTCTCCGACAAATCCAATATCACTTTACATCAAAACACCATTTTGGATTTGAAGCAGCTGCCTGATACTGACATTTTGTAGATGTTGTATGATTATTCCTCTACGTCTCCATTTACTGATGAGGCTCATATCTTTCTAGTACCAAAAGTTAGTACGAGTGACTTCCAATCACCTAGTCTTGGTTAAACCCCAAGGAAAGATAATGAACTTAGTTATTACTATTATACTTATCTCTACAGCCCTGGCAATAGCCCTAGCTCTAGTGTCATTCTGACTCCCCCAAATAAACCCAGACGCAGAGAAACTCTCCCCCTACGAATGCGGCTTTGACCCCCTCGGCTCAGCACGCCTCCCCTTCTCCATTCGATTCTTTCTAATTGCTATCCTATTCCTCCTCTTTGACCTAGAAATTGCCCTGCTACTCCCACTACCCTGAGGCAACCAACTACCAGACCCAACACACACACTCCTATGAGCCGCAACTCTGCTTATTCTACTCACAGCCGGCCTAATTTATGAATGAGTTCAAGGCGGCCTAGAATGAGCCGAATAGAAGATTAGTCCAAACATAAGACCTCTGATTTCGGCTCAGAAAACCACGGTTTAAATCCGTGATCTCCTTATGACACCCGCATACTTCAGCTTCACCTCAGCATTTACCCTGGGATTAACGGGCTTAGCCTTCCACCGCACCCACCTCTTATCGGCCCTCCTTTGTCTAGAAGGAATAATACTATCTCTATTCATTGCATTAGCCCTATGAATACTACAGCTAGACTCCACTGCTTTCTCCGCAGCCCCCATCCTCCTCCTAGCCTTCTCTGCCTGTGAAGCCAGCGCAGGCCTAGCCCTACTAGTCGCCACAGCCCGAACCCACGGAACGGACCGACTACAGGCCCTAAACCTACTACAATGCTAAAAATCTTAATCCCCACCCTCATACTTCTCCCCACAATCTGACTCTCGTCCCCCAAATGGCTATGAACAACCTCAACATTTCAATCCATACTAATTGCTTTATTAAGCCTCACTTGAATCAAAAGCTACTCAGAAACTGGCTGAAACCCCTCCAATATTTACATGGGCACAGACCCCTTATCAACACCCCTCCTCGTATTAACCTGTTGGCTCCTCCCACTTACAATTCTAGCAAGTCAAAATCACATCAAGGCCGAACCCATCAACCGCCAACGAGCCTATATTACCCTCCTAGCCTCCCTACAAATCTTTTTGATCATGGCATTTGGGGCCACGGAAATCATTATGTTTTACGTTATATTTGAAGCAACCCTTATTCCAACCCTAATTATTATTACACGATGGGGCAACCAGGCAGAGCGTCTAAGTGCCGGCACATACTTCTTATTTTATACGCTAGCAGGCTCCCTCCCCCTACTAGTCGCCCTGCTACTTCTGCACCAGAACACTGACACACTATCAATGTTGATTATTCAACACGCACCACCGCTGGCCCTCAGCTCCTGAGGAGATAAAATTTGATGAGCCGGATGTCTAATTGCATTTCTAGTAAAAATACCCCTCTATGGTGTCCACCTCTGACTACCAAAAGCCCACGTAGAGGCCCCAGTAGCTGGTTCAATAGTTCTAGCCGCAATCCTTCTAAAACTAGGCGGCTATGGAATAATACGCATAATAATTATTCTAGACCCTCTTTCCAAAGACATAGCATACCCAATTATTGCCCTAGCCCTATGAGGAATTATTATGACAGGATCAATCTGCTTGCGACAAACAGACTTAAAATCACTCATTGCTTACTCCTCTGTAAGTCACATAGGATTAGTTGCAGGGGGCATCCTCATTCAAACACCGTGAGGCTTTACCGGAGCCTTAGTATTAATAATCGCCCACGGCTTAGCATCTTCCGCCTTATTCTGTCTCGCCAATACAACCTACGAGCGAACCCACAGCCGAACAATAGTCCTAGCCCGAGGACTACAAATTCTTTTCCCCCTCGCCGCTACCTGATGATTCCTCTCCAACCTAGCAAACTTAGCCCTCCCACCACTACCAAATCTTATAGGAGAACTAGTTATTATCACAGCGATATTCAACTGATCCCCCTGGACCTTAGCGCTAACCGGGGCCGGCACATTAATCACCGCCGCCTACTCACTATACCTCTTCCTAATGACCCAACGGGGGCCCCTCCCTCCACACATCATCAATCTGCAACCCTTCCACACACGAGAACACCTACTAATAACACTACACCTCCTCCCAATCATACTCCTCATTCTAAAACCTGAGATTATATGAGGCTGATGGTACTGTAGATATAGTTTAACTTAAAACATTAGATTGTGGTTCTAAAAACAAGGGTTAAACTCCCCTTATCCACCGAAAGAGGCCCAGGGCAGTAAGGACTGCTAATCCCTATTTCCATGGTTAAAATCCATGGCTCATTCGAAGCTTCTAAAGGATAATAGTCCATCCGCTGGTCTTAGGAACCAGAAACTCTTGGTGCAACTCCAAGTAGCAGCTATGTTAAACACTAGTATAATTACAACCCTCCTCTTAACTTTAACAGTCTTAATTTTACCCCTAATAATCGCCCTAAGCCCAAAACCGCTAAACCAACAGTGAGCCACAAAACAAGCAAAAGCTGCTGTGAGCTTAGCATTTTTTATTAGTACCATCCCCTTAATGGTTTTCCTAGACCAAGGAACAGAAAGTATCATCACCACCTGAACTTGAATAAATATCATAAACTTTGACATCAATCTTAGTTTCAAATTTGATCACTACTCCCTAATCTTTACCCCTATCGCCCTTTACGTAACATGATCCATTCTAGAATTCGCATCATGATACATGCACTCCGACCCAAATCTAAACCGATTCTTTAAATACTTACTACTATTTTTAGTAGCCATAATTATTCTAGTAACAGCCAACAACCTATTTCAACTATTTATTGGCTGAGAAGGAGTGGGCATTATATCTTTTCTCCTAATCGGATGATGACACGGACGAGCCGACGCCAACACAGCAGCTTTACAAGCAGTCCTTTATAATCGTGTAGGAGACATTGGCCTAATCCTTGCAATAGCTTGAATTGCCATAAACCTAAACTCCTGAGAAATTCCACAAGTTTTCCTCCTGTCCAAAACCTTTGATATGACCCTCCCACTTCTAGGCCTAATTCTAGCCGCCACAGGAAAATCAGCCCAATTTGGACTACACCCCTGACTTCCCTCCGCCATAGAAGGACCAACCCCTGTCTCAGCCCTACTCCACTCAAGCACAATAGTAGTTGCAGGCATCTTCCTACTAATCCGGCTCCACCCCCTGATAGAAAATAATCAACTTGCCCTTACCACCTGCTTATGCCTAGGCGCCCTAACAACCCTTTTTACAGCCACATGTGCTCTAACCCAAAACGACATCAAAAAAATTGTAGCATTTTCAACATCAAGCCAACTAGGCCTAATAATGGTTACTATCGGGCTAAATCAGCCCCAATTAGCCTTCCTCCATATTTGCACACACGCCTTTTTCAAAGCAATACTCTTCCTATGCTCCGGCTCAATTATTCACAGCCTTAACGATGAACAAGACATCCGAAAAATGGGAGGCCTCCATAAACTAATGCCCTTCACCTCCTCATGTCTAATAATTGGAAGCCTCGCATTAACTGGTACCCCCTTTCTTACAGGTTTCTTCTCAAAAGATGCAATTATTGAAGCACTAAACACATCCCACCTAAACGCCTGAGCCCTGGCCCTAACACTAATCGCCACCTCCTTCACCGCTGTGTACAGCCTGCGAGTTGTTTTCTTTGTAACAATGGGCACCCCACGATTCCTTTCTCTATCCCCCATCAATGAAAACCACCCCTCAGTCATAGCACCCATTGAACGACTAGCCTGAGGAAGTATTATTGCAGGCCTACTTATCACCTTAAATTTCCTACCCTCAAAAACACCAGTCGCAACAATGCCCCCCTCCCTAAAACTAGCTGCACTAATAGTTACAATTGTAGGCCTCATCCTCGCCCTCGCCCTCGCCACAGCTACAACCAAGCAAATCAAAATTACCCCCACATTGGCCCTTCACAGTTTCTCAAATATATTAGGGTTCTTCCCATCTATTATTCACCGTCTTATTCCAAAATTCAACCTCACCCTTGGAAAACAGGCAACAAAATTAGACCGACAATGGTTAGAAATAGCGCCAAAACAACTCCTCCCCTTCCACTCCTCTTTATCATCAATATTTGACACCAACACCAATATCATCAAAATTTACCTAACCGTCTACCTAATCTCAACAGCATTTGTTATTGCCCTACTAACAATCCTTTAAACTGCCCGAAGTGCTCCCCGACTTAACCCCCGTGTTAACTCCAACACCACAAAAAGACACAACAACAACACCCAAGCACACACCACTAATATCCCCCCTCCAACAGAATATATTAAAGAAACACCACCAACATCCCCTCGCACAACAAAAAACTCCTTAAACTCGTCAACAACGGTTCAACTGCCCCGGACTCCGCCCCAGAACCACCACGCCGCCACCCCCACCCCCAATAAGTACATCATTACATAAATCTTAACAGACCCCGCCCCCCATGTCTCAGGAAAAGGCTCAGCGGCCAAAGCCGCCGAATACGCAAAAACCACCAATATGCCTCCCAAATAAATTAAAAACAATATTAAACCAACTAATGACCCCCCACACCCCACTAAAACCCCACACCCAACTCCTGCAGCCACAGCCAGCCCTAAAGCAGCAAAATAAGGTGCCGGATTAGAAGCAACCCCCACCAGTCCTACTACTAAACACAACAAAAACAAATTAAGAAAATATATCATAATTCCTGCCAGGGCTCTAACCAGGACCAATGACTTGAAAAACCACCGTTGTAATTCAACTACAAGAACTATGGTTATCCGAAAAACTCATCCTCTGCTAAAAATCGCTAATGAGGCTTTAGTCGATTTACCCGCCCCGTCCAACATTTCTGCATGATGAAACTTTGGCTCTCTACTACTATTATGCCTCATCATACAAATCCTAACAGGGCTATTCTTAGCAATACACTACACCTCAGACATCTCCACCGCCTTTTCATCAGTAGCCCACATCTGCCGAGACGTAAACTACGGCTGACTCATCCGCAATATACATGCTAACGGGGCCTCATTTTTCTTCATCTGCCTCTACCTCCATATTGGACGAGGCCTATACTACGGCTCGTACCTCTACAAAGAGACCTGAAACATCGGAGTAGTCCTATTCCTATTAGTAATAATAACCGCATTCGTTGGATATGTCCTTCCTTGAGGACAAATATCATTCTGAGGCGCCACAGTGATTACAAACCTATTATCTGCCGTCCCCTATGTCGGAGATGCCTTAGTTCAATGAATTTGAGGGGGCTTTTCCGTAGATAATGCAACCCTCACACGATTCTTCGCATTCCACTTCCTCCTTCCCTTCGCCGTCGCAGCTGCCACTGCACTACACGCCCTCTTCTTACATGAGACAGGCTCAAATAATCCGACAGGCCTAAGCTCAGACGCAGACAAAATCCCATTTCACCCGTACTTCTCATACAAAGATTTGTTAGGCTTCACCCTGCTCCTCACAGCCCTCACAACTCTTGCATTATTTTCACCCAACCTCCTGGGAGACCCAGAAAACTTCACACCGGCCAACCCCCTAGTCACTCCCCCACACATTAAGCCCGAATGATACTTCCTCTTTGCCTACGCCATCCTACGATCAATTCCAAATAAACTAGGAGGAGTGCTAGCACTCCTATTTTCAATCCTAGTATTAATAGTTGTCCCCCTGCTGCACACCTCCAAGCAACAAGGACTTACCTTCCGCCCCTTGGCCCAATTCCTATTCTGAACGCTAGTAGCAGACGTCCTAATTCTAACATGAATTGGTGGCATGCCCGTTGAACACCCATTCATCATCATTGGACAAGTTGCCTCCGTCCTATATTTCTCTTTATTCATAATTTTAAGCCCCCTGGCAGGAACACTAGAAAACAAAACCCTAAAACTCGACTGCCCTAGTAGCTTAATTAAAAGCGCCGGTTTTGTAATCCGGAGATTAAAGGTTAAAATCCTTTCTAGCGCCAGAAAAGAGAGATTTTAACTCCCACCCCTAACTCCCAAAGCTAGGATTCTAAACTAAACTATTTTCTGAAAACACGAATATTCCGACATACATTAATTCCCTATGGTATAGTACATAATATGCATAATATGGCACTATGTTATAGTACATATTATGTATAATATTACATTATGATATAGTACATTAAATTAAATATTCCCCTAGAAAGCATTACACCATCTTTGCTTAAACCATGAAACAAAGCCGTACATAACACATTAAACAAGTTGACTAAAAAAATATTCTAAAAATACAAGAATTATATAACATTAACATTAAAATTCCACATAAATGATTGATTAATTCCTTATAAAATGCAATCAAAATGTTTAGTAGTAAGAGACCACCAACCTCCCTATACCTTAATGCACAATATCCTTGATAGGGTCAGGGACAAAACTTGTGGGGCTTTCACAACTTGCACTATTACTGGCATCTGGTTCCTATTTCAAGTCCATATTATTCTAGTTCCACCCACTGTGAATTTACCCTGGCATTTTTCATTGGTGGGACCTCTTATTAGCAAACACCCCCCAAGCAAAGCGTTCATTTAAAGGCATGGGGTTCTCTTTTTTTTTTCGGTCGCTTTCATCTGGCTATTCCAGTGTAAACCACCAACGAAAATGGAAGTAGTCCATTAAATTTTCACAAGAAACGTTTATGTAATGTTATGATGACATAAATGGACCGTGCATAGTAATATTTCAAGAGCATAACTGTATTCCTTACTCCACATCCACCTAAGATTCCCCCCCCCCTCCCTCCCTCGCGCGGTAAACCCCCCATACCCCCCATGTCCTACAAGTCCTAATTAATCCTGTTAAACCCCGAAACCAGGTAAGGCTCGACTGACATGATCAACGAATATAAATGCATGTTGATATATAGTATTATAAATTTAAATCACACTATATA